AAAACATGTCTTATTTTTTCAATAATCCATATTTGTAGCAATGAAATACTATTGTCCTCCCCGATATATGATCAATTACAAATATCTATGATATGTCTTCTCTATAAAGGACCGGAAATACCTTGCTTACGTATCATTGGAAAGTGCATTAACATAAATACGGCAGTAAGGAGAGGCAATACAAAAGTGTGTAAACTATAAAAACGAGTTAAAGTGGATTGGCCCACACTAGCACTTCCACGTAATAACTCTACTAAAGGCGATCCTATTACAGGAATAGCTTCAGGTACGCCTGTCACGATTTTTACTGCCCAATAACCAATTTGGTCCCGAGGTAAGGAATAACCAGTTACACCAAAAGATGCAGTCAATACAGCCAAAACCACACCCGTAACCCAAGTTAATTCGCGAGGTTTTTTAAATCCACCTGTGAGATACACACGAAATACGTGCAGGATCATCATGAGAACCATCATACTTGCTGACCATCGATGAACTGATCGGATTAACCAACCAAAGTTGGCCTCAGTCATGATGTATTGAACAGAGGAAAAAGCCTCTGTAACGGTTGGACGATAGTAAAAAGTCATAGCAAAACCCGTAGCTACTTGTACTAGAAAACAAGTAAGTGTGATCCCCCCTAAACAATAAAATATGTTGACATGAGGAGGAACATATTTACTAGTTATATCATCTGCAATCGCCTGAATCTCAAGACGTTCCTCAAACCAATCGTATACTTTATTGAGATAGGTAACCCAATGGAACTCCCCCTCTGAGAACCGTATATGAGAATTTCATCTCGTACGGCTCAAGCGGAAACACACAAATACTGATTTCAACGGATATATAATAGAAAATGAAAAACTTCATTAACCACTTGATTCGATTTGCCTCGAAGATACGAAGTAACAAAAATCCGGAATCTCTTCTTTGTGATGATAATGCCAAAAAATATCAAGTTGGCTCATCTGTCTTTCTTTATGTTGATCGTTACAGGCCTCTTGAATCTTCTCTTCCCTATTTTTTATTTGTTATTTGATTTATTGTTTTTTTTTTTTTTGTGCGTACTGCGGATTTACTCTTGTTTTACTATTGATAGGAATTCTCTTGTTGAGACCCTATGAATCAATTGAAACCTCAGATTCATACTAGAACCACGATGATTTAGCCTCAAGCTAAACTCAAAGGTTCTCTGAGTAAGAACCTTTGATGATCACTTATTGAATGAATGGATGTAATGACTCAACAAAATCTAGAGAAAGAGTTATCCTTCGGTCAAAATAAATCTGAAGGAATAAAATTCGTTTGATTTAGGAAATACCTATTTGAATTTTTTTTGAGTCCGGTTGCGAGGTCTGAATAAATAGTAGGTATGAATCATAGTTCAAATATTTCTTTTCTTGATCTATTCTATATATTCCGTGCTCCAGATACTAGAATAAATATCCGACGAGGTAGAATCATCTTGATAGAGATAACAGGTCCATTCTATGTATTATCAATAGGATCAATTATAACAAGTCACACACTCATATTCCGGAAATACCGAAACAAAAAAATTCCACGGTCGAACTACCAGAATAGAATGGTCTAGAAATCCAAGTCTAAAGTAATTTTTTCTTTGATTGAAAGACTAGGACTTCATAGTTCTTATAAACCTAACTCATTGAAATTCCATCCAGTAAAACGGAAGAATTATAAATTTCCAAAATAATAGATAGGAATATCGCAAATAGAGCCATTGCGACCCCCATAAGTGGTGTAGTCCCCCATCCCGGAGCTACTTTACCATATTCCGAATTCAATGGTTTCAATAAATCCCCTACAGTAGTTCGTCTTGGCCCAGATCTAGAACTATCCTCAACGGTTTGTGTAGCCATAAATCCTATTTAATGATTGGTTGAGATCTGTTGACTTTGTATACTATTCCGTTGTAGTTGTAAATAAACGATCTTATCGTAGATCCATTGTGATCTTGAAATTATCTAAAAATGGAAACAGCAACCCTAGTCGCCATCTCCATATCCGGTTTACTTGTAAGCTTTACTGGGTACGCCTTATATACCGCTTTTGGGCAACCCTCTCAACAACTAAGAGATCCATTCGAAGAACACGGGGACTAGTTGAAGTAATGAGCCTCCCAATATGGGAGGCTCATTACTTCAATTAAATTATTTCGAAAGGTTATTTCATTTTTTTAGTCGGAACCTTAGGTGGTTCTCGAAAAAAGATAGCGAAAAAAATTATCCCTAAAGTCGAGACTAAAAGGAATGTATAAACCAATGCTTCCATGGATTCGATCGTGGTTTACAATTATAGCTTCCACACCTATTCATTTGGGATCATTTATCATATCATATAAAGAAAGAAAAAAAGTCAAAGAAAGGTGATTCAAGTCAAGATTTCTCTGATACCCAATGTCAAATAAAAAAAAATAGAGGCGAAAGATACCACAACAATGTCGTATCAGACTACTTGTCTCCTTGTAGTTGGATCTCCAAGTTTTTGGAATGCTCCAAATTCCACTTGAGCATCCAAATCTGGATCAATACCAGCAAAAACATCTCTGAACAAGGTTCTAGCGCCATGCCAAATGTGTCCGAAAAAGAAGAGCAAAGCAAACGTAGCATGCCCAAAAGTGAACCAACCCCTTGGACTGCTACGAAAAACACCATCGGATTTCAAAGTAGCCCGATCTAATTCAAAAATTTCACCTAATTGGGCACGTCTAGCATATTTTTTCACAGTAGCAGGATCAGAATAACTTACTCCATTAAGTTCGCCACCATAGAACTCAACAGTAACACCTACTTGTTCAACACTATACTTTGATTCTGCCCTTCTAAAAGGAACATCAGCTCTCACAATTCCGTCTTCATCTACCAAAACTACCGGAAATGTTTCAAAAAAAGTAGGCATACGACGTACAAAAAGCTCGCGCCCTTCTTTATCTCTAAAGACGGGGTGTCCTAACCATCCAACAGCAATTCCATCCCCATTGTCCATTGAGCCTGCTCTGAATAATCCCCCCTTTGCCGGATTATTACCAATATAATCATAAAAAGCTAATTTTTCGGGAATTTTAGACCAAGCTTCCGATAAACTAAGATTTTCGGCTAGCCCGGCACTAACTCTTCGATATATTTCTTGCTGAAAGTATCCCTGATCCCACTGATAACGAGTAGGACCAAATAATTCGATTGGGGTAGTTGCTGAACCATACCACATAGTTCCAGCAACAACAAAAGCTGCAAAAAAAACAGCAGCGATACTACTGGAAAGTACAGTTTCAATATTGCCCATACGTAATCCTTTGTATAGACGTTGAGGCGGACGAACACTAAGATGGAATAGGCCTGCTAATATGCCCAATGTACCCGCTGCAATATGATGAGAGGCTATTCCTCCCGGAACAAAAGGATCAAAACCTTCCGCGCCCCACGCTGGATTTACAGATTGTACTTTTCCAGTTAGTCCATAAGGATCGGACACCCATATTCCAGGACCATACAAACCTGTTACATGAAATGCGCCAAAGCCAAAGCAAGCTACCCCTGAGAGAAATAAATGAATTCCAAAGATCTTGGGCAAATCCAAAGAAGGTTTTCCCGTACGTTCATCACAGAATATTTCTAGGTCCCAATATACCCAATGCCAGATAGCTGCCAAGAAGCACAAACCGGAAAACACTATGTGTGCCCCTGCCACACCTTCATAACTCCAAATACCCGGATTTGTTATAGTTCCTCCTGAAATACTCCAACCGCCCCACGAATTGGTTATTCCTAAACGAGTCATGAAGGGTATAACGAACATACCTTGTCTCCACATCGGATCAAGAACGGGATCAGAGGGATCAAAAACCGCTAATTCATATAAAGCCATCGAACCAGCCCAACCAGAAACTAGAGCTGTATGCATTATATGAACAGAAAGCAATCGACCGGGATCATTCAATACGACAGTATGAACACGATACCAAGGTAAACCCATGGAAATACCTCTTTATCAAAGAAAAATAGACACTATGCCACTTTATTTTATCGCATTGGAAAAGACTATATATATATACTAACCATGTACCTAACCTTTTCAGTAGATTCCGTATCGGAAAGGATTAATATTTATTCCATTCCATTGAAAATAACGTGAAAATAACGGAACAATTTTGTTCGTAAGAACAAAGAGAAGCAGATCTATTCTATACCCGATAAGTACCAATACGCAATGGGAGGATTGGTCCCATTTTTGGGGAACGAATGGATAGATACTTGTTTATCATTCGAACGATCGATTTCTTCGTTCAAATTTTTTCTTTATTCATTCTGTCTTACTCTATAAACTTTCCAATCTATGTATCAAATAGAATAAAGAGAAAAAAGGGATGAAGACAATAAACCATTGATTGTTACGTTTCCATATTAAAGTGAAGTATAGTACTAAATTTTTTTCTTTAATTTAATGCCCATTGGTGTTCCAAAAGTACCTTTTCGGAGTCCTGGAGAGGAAGATGCGGTTTGGGTTGACATATAGTGCGACTTGTCAGACATATTGGGTCATATGGGATTTACCCGTTCTCTCCCCTGATCGAGATATCCTCTGTTTCGCCCAAGAGATATTGTATTGAGTGAGGCATCAATCAATCATTCGGAGCGTGAAGTGCAATTAGATCAATTTATTTTATATTGGGGATCAATATTATCAATTTAGAAGAATTTATGGTTTACTTGGACTGATAAAATAAAGTATCCAGGCTCCGTTCAGAAAATACCAAATCGATAACAAATTGTTAATATAATATATGTATGATTACCACTTGTATCATAAATGATTCTTATACCTACTATTACTTTATACCTACTATTACTATAGTAGTGATAGTAGTGATCCCAAATTGCCGACCAACGGAATAGTATGATGAATACATCAAATAGTTTTGGGAAAGCAAGACAAAAAAAAAGGAAGTCATAACAAAAAAATGGTACTGAGACCATTTG